AATTAAATATTATATATAACATATTTAAATAGAAAATAAACAAATCCTATTTTTTAAAAATCCTATTTTGGGTGGATTTAAAATGAATTAGAATTAAGAAATAGGATTTTAGGGATAAGGAATAAATTAAACAAACAAACCATGGATAAATCCAAGCGACCTTTTCTTAAATTCAAGCGATCTTTTCGTAGGCGTTTGCCCCCGATTCAATCGGGGGATCGAATTGATTATAGAAACATGAGTTTAATTAGTCGATTTATTAGTGAACAAGGAAAAATATTATCAAGACGTGTGAATAGATTGACCTTGAAACAACAACGATTAATTACTCTTGCTATAAAACAAGCTCGTATTTTATCTTTGTTACCTTTTCTCAATAATGAAAAACAATTTGAAAGAACCGAGTCGACCGCTAGAACTACTGGTTTTAAAGCCCGAAATAAATAGGCTTACTTTTTCTTCACTTGAATCATAATTACAAGAATCTAGATTTGAGTGAATCTAGGTTTGAGTATCGTGTCGTAAGAAAAAAACGAATCGGAAAAAAAGAAATCTGTTTTTATTGAATTGAACGTGTTCATTCATTTTGACTACTTTAGCATATTTTCTCATACTAATTTCTACTCTACCTTCCCGGAGTTCATTCTCCGGGTAACTCAATTTAAATTATTCTGTTGGATTCTTTCCAATCTACTTCCTTTATGATTTATGATTTCGTTCGAAATCATATAAAGACAATTCCTATTTAATATAGCTATTTGTGCAAGTATTTTACGGTTAAGAAGCAACTGTCTCTTGTACAGATCGTGTATTAATCTACTATAACTATAGGATACTCCCCTTTCGCGAATTACTGCGTTTATCCTAGTGATCCACAAACGACGAAAATCTCTCTTTTTCCTATCCCTATCCCGATGAGCTGAAACTAAAGCTCTTATTTTCTGTTGAGTAATAGTTCTAGTAAGCCTTGAATGAGCCGCTCGAAAGCTTGATGCAAATAAACGAATTTTTGTTCTACGTCTCCGAGCTATATATCCCCGTTTAATTCTGGTCATTGAATAAATGAAACTTTGACGAATAACTAATTGATTGCCTTTCTTTCAGTTATTCTTTTCCCCTTCCTAGTCTATTAATAACAAAACGGATTTTTCCAATGTATAAAATCAAAATTCCAATGGCTTTGGCTACTCTAACCTTCCCGACCACGATTTTTTATTTTTTTTAGGTATTTCACTGCGAAATAAGACAGAAATAAGAAATTGTATTTTCCTAGGTATCAAAAATATAGTAAATAAAAGAAATAAAAAAAGAAATAGTGGGTTCCTTCGTTTCTATGGTTACTTCTTAAACGGTGAGGTCTTCTCTATACACCGGAGCCTTTACTTTATACTTTAATTTAATATTTAATCAACTAAATATTTAATCAACTAATTGATGTTATTGGGAACTTGTATAGTTCACACGCTTTGGCTCTACCCATGAATTATCCAGTAATAGGTCTTTCACAATCAGATCTACCTATACAGTAACGGTATTTAATTAGGAAAGTTTGCTGGGTAGCTGACCCTCTTAGTCCGTTCTTGCCAGATTGGGGGCCTACCTAATCTTTATGTTTTATGCTTTTTAAATAAGATTTCCTCCGCTTAATGGATAACCATTTGTTACCAATGGAGAATTTCTTATCATCTTAAATTCAGTTGATTGGATTTACACCAACGGAAACCATAAACTTCATACACAATAGGGGGATATGGTAGAGTTTTTTTTTTTGAATAATGGATGGAGTTCCTTTTTCCATCCTATCCCATTCACCGGTACTGATCATTGATACTGTAAAAGTCGTTTTCTTGCTTTTGTGCCAGCTCATGATCTAAACGAGTCGCACATACACCCTAGTACATGTTCCTCGACGCTGAGGGCACCCCCGAAGAGCGGGGGATTTTGTGACATTTCTGATTGGCTGTCTTGTATTTCTAATAAGTTGTTTAATAGTTGGCATGTTGAATCGTATACATAATATGATAGGTTGGTTTAGATTGATCCTAACCAAATGATGGTGAATTACTTCTATTTAATTGAATATTCAATTCGAAGATAAAATCGCAAATCACAACAGCTTTGCGTAATTTGCGTACATTTTATTTGCCTTTTTTCTTCCGTCAACCGCTACATAATCAACAATTCCATAATTTAGGGCTTCTGTTGCTGACATAAAAACATCTCTTTCCATATCTTCGGATATAACCCAGAAGGGTTTGCCCGTTTTTTTTTCATAAATCCTTGCGAGGATTCCACGCAGTTTCAGCATTTCTCCCGCTTCCACGACAAATTCGCCTACTTGTGCCATATAAAAACCACTAAAAGGTTCATGCATCATTACCCTGATGATATAACAAAATAAAAGCTTCTCCTATCTCGTATGATAAAGCAAAGAGAAAAGAAAGATAAAGACTAGAAAAAAGATAGAATTGAACAACCGTACAGGCATCTTTTGTGCATACGGCTCTACAAGAAAATTGACCCCTCTCCTTTCTATTGAAGAAAGAGAAAAATAGAATCTATCAGACTCAGATGGGTAAATAATCAAATTGCCATCCTTCCTTTCGGAGTAGTTCAAAAATACTATGATGGCTCCGTTGCTTTATATGTTTATTTTTTCTTTTTTTTTGTCTGTGATTCAGCAATCCCAAAGTTTCTTTTTAATCCGATCAAATAAGGAAAAAATATTTTTTTTTTTCGTACTCTTTCATAACATAAATATTGTTAAGAACTCTCCGGCATGAAAACAAAAAAGTTTGTGACGCTGAACTGAACTCCCGATAGATAAGAGAAAATCGGAAGTACCCCTTATCTCATACTACTCTCTCGATACAGAATCTAATGTTTTGAAAAAAAAAACAATACAAAAATTTCTCATATCGAATTCGAAGTGCCATGCTATTATTACTTAGTATTCATATGGCGAAGGCATAGTCTTCTTTTTTCTCTCAAATAAAAACCTCATTGGCGCCAAGCGCGAGGGAATGCTATACGTTTGTTAACTTCTCCTCCGACCAGGACAACAGATGACATTGAAGCGGCTAATCCTATGCATACTGTATGGATATCTGGTCGCACATATTGCATAGTATCATAAAGGGCGAGCCCAGGTACTACCCAGCCCCCAGGAGAGTTTATAAACATATACAGGTCTTTGTCCTCATCCTCCATACTGAGATATATCAGAAGACAAATAAGTTGATTTCCAAGACCAGTACCAATCCCTTGGCCTAAAAAAAGTAATCTTTCTCGATAAAGTCGGTTGATTAGGGTAAAATTGTATCCCTTAGGAACCGTACATGCGCCTTTTGATGCATACGGTTCAAAAAAATTGTGAATCAATGTATAGATTCCAGTCCTCTTTCCTTTTTTCTAGAAAGGTTCTTTCTTATTTCTAACGAAAGGGCTTTTCTTCGATTTTTCAATAAAGACGAGTTTTTACTCCTTTTTTAGATTTTCCATTAGAAAATTCGAAGTTATAGGAAAGGGTCATTAAACTTATCGAATTAACTTCTCATTGATGTATTCTTTCATCGAGATTTAATCCAAACCGCGATGATATTTTCTTGTTCCTGAATGGGTCTTTTTCATCTTTTTAGGTTTATGCTCTACTCCGGGTAAAGATCCGCCCGATTTGGATTTGTACATATAGGACAAATGCTCCCATTACCATTTTTTTTGTATTTCTTTTTTTTTTTTCAATTCATTTTATACAAGTATTTATTAGTATACAAGTATTTATTAGAGTTGAGATAACTTTGCTTGACAATTAGGATCTCTTTACAAAGAAAAATATGAATAGCAATCATAGATATCTTACCAATCCAATTGGGTTTTTTCTAAACAGAGCCTGGATACTTCATTTTTTTAGTCCAACCAAGTCAACCATAAATTATTCTAATTGAATTATTCTAATTGATAATAGTAATATGAATCCCCTTAAAAATGGATCTAATTGCACTTCACGCTCCAAATTTTGGATGATTCAATTTATCTTTCTTGGGCGAAACGGGGGATATCTCGATCGGGGGAGAGAACGGGGAAATACCATATGACCCAATATATCTGACAAGTCGCACTATATGTCAGTCCAAAGTCGACGTCGAATTCCACGCCTCTTTATTTTAACTTTTGGAATACCAATAGGCATTAAATGAAAGAAAGAATTAAATACTATATTTCACTTTGAGGTGGAAACGTAACAATTTTTTTTATTGTCTTTATAATATTCATATTGGTTTTTTTCGTATTTATTTTATCCATAGATTCTAAAAATTCATAAAGAAAGACAGAATGAATAAACTCAAATTATTAGGAATAGGTCTTTCTAATGATAAACAAATTATTAGGAATAGGTCTTTCTAATGATAAATAAGTATGTATGGACTCATTCGCTCATAGAAAATGGGATCAACTCCCCCATTGCGTATTGGTACTTATCGAGTATAGAATAAATCTGCTTCTCTTTGTTCCTACGAACAGAATTGTTCCATTATTACCAACAGAATAGAAACCCTTGTTCGGAAATAATCGACTCAACAAGAGTGGTCCATAGGATAGTCATATTATAGTCTTTTCCAATGCAATAAAGTTATGTAGTGTCCATTTATCTTTGATATATATAAGGGGTATTTCCATGGGTTTGCCTTGGTATCGTGTTCATACCGTTGTATTGAATGATCCCGGTCGGTTGCTTTCTGTTCATATAATGCATACAGCTCTGGTTGCTGGTTGGGCCGGTTCGATGGCTCTGTATGAATTAGCAGTTTTTGATCCTTCTGATCCTGTTCTTGATCCAATGTGGAGACAGGGTATGTTCGTTATACCCTTCATGACTCGTTTAGGAATAACCAATTCATGGGGCGGTTGGAGTATCACAGGGGGGACTGTAACGAATCCAGGTATTTGGAGTTACGAAGGGGTAGCGGGAGCACATATTGTGTTTTCTGGCTTATGCTTTT